ACTTAATAAAACTTACATAAATTTTTTTATGTGTGGTGATAGTTATTTAATTATTTAATTTTTATTTATAGGAATCAAAGTAAAAATACGAAGAATCTATTTTTTCTTTGGTAACATAAGATTTAATTGTAGAAAGAATCATCCGTATCATTTTTTTTATCGATATTCCTGGTTACTAATACTAACCAGGAAATCTCTATTAAACAAAATAAAAGAGTGAATTCTTTCTCTTTCTTACGTGAAATTAGTTAAGAAGGTCTTGCGTCTTTCTATATCTCCCGAAAATAATCCCCCACTAAGAATCCTTTTTGTTGGATCGTATTATTTTATTATTATAGCGAATTCTTTGGGAATTTATAAGAAAGCCTTTCTTTAGTAAATTTTATTAAATTATTAAATTTATAAGACAAGAACAAGATAATAATACGAATAATATAAAGGTTGGGTTATCGTACATATATTTTATGTGGAAACACGTAGAAAGATGAATAGGTCCGTTTATTTACATATTTATTATATTTTATTAATTATTAATTAATATATATTTATTAAATAATATATATTTATTAAAACATATACTTATATACTCCCTATTAAGGATATATATACTCACTTAGGTATACTTAGTATAATATAACAATTATATATGAATTATAAGATATCTTTATAACAATATAAAATAACAATATAAAGATAAGGTTAAAATATAAAATATTAATATAAAACAATAAATAACAGGTACAAATATTAAATCGAGGTACCCATTCTATGATAACTCTCAACAGCTTCCCCTCAATTTTTGTGCCTTTAGTGGGCTTAGTATTTCCGGCAATTGCAATGGCTTCTTTATCTCTTTATGTTCAAAAAAACAAGATTTTTTAGATACGATAAGGACAAATCTTATCTATTTTTTTTTCAAGACTTAACTTACTTGGATCATAACACGGATATCTATTTAGTAGAATATGGTATAATATGCGGCTTCCTTCGGGCATAAGCTCTTATGTATGTGTAAACATGATATATAGGTAAATTAATTATAACTATTTTCAAATAGATCGGGATCGGGGAGAATTTCTGAAATGTAAAGTCAATATATCTATCAATATATCTATATATTAGGAAATCAAGGAATGTTATTATTTTAGTTTGGATCTAAGAAATTCGATGAATTAACCCTAAAGGTTCACTTCATAGTAGTGCTGGTTGATGAGAGTTACTTCGGAAATAAAAAAAAGTAAAATAAAATTTATTTTTGTTATTCTACCAATTCCAATAAAATGCAACTAGGTCTAGTTATAGTATGAGTTGGCGATCAGAACGTATATGGATAGAACTTATAGCGGGTTCTCGAAAAACAAGTAATTTATGCTGGGCCTTTATTCTTTTTTTAGGTTCATTAGGGTTTTTATTGGTTGGAACGTCCAGTTATTTTGGTAGGAATTTTATATCTTTATTTCCTTCTCAGCAAATAATTTTCTTTCCACAAGGGATCGTGATGTCTTTCTATGGGATCGCAGGTCTTTTTATTAGCTCCTATTTGTGGTGCACAATTTCGTGGAATGTAGGTAGTGGTTATGATCGGTTCGATATAAAAGAGGGCATAGTGTGTATTTTTCGTTGGGGATTTCCTGGAAAAAATCGTCGCATATTCCTCCAATTCCTTATGAAAGACATTCAGTCCATCAGAATAGAAATTAAAGAGGGTATTTATGCTCGTCGTGTCCTTTATATGGAAATCAAAGGCCAGGGGGCCATTCCCTTGACTCGTACTGATGAGAATTTGACTCCACGAGAAATTGAGCAAAAAGCTGCTGAATTGGCCTATTTCTTGCGCGTACCAATTGAAGTATTTTGAAAAAAGGAACTGAAGAATGAATACTTTAATACTTTGCAAGAGAGAAAAAACTCAAGAATCCTCTTTTTTTTCTATAGCATAACTTAACTGAAGTTTCTTCAGAAGGCTTATTCGATACAAAGCAAACGTATACGAAATAATTCTAAAACTAAATTGTTTGTGTCCACAATTTTTTTTATCCGTATGTAAACCCACTTAACTCAATTCAGTAACAAAAGAAGTAACAAATCTAAATAAAAGATTCGTCATATACCAAAACAAAACATTTCATAATTATAATTTATAATAAAGTAAAGATTTTTTTTTTCTAAATATTTTATATCAGAAATTCTTTTGTCTCGAAATCCCGGCTACTATTAATTTGAAGTGGGCTCTTTACTTATTCTATTTCTGTATTCTTTCTAAATTCAAGGACTAACCGCTGTACTGAATCACAAATAAAAACATGGAAAGAGATTCGCGGGCTCGATGACTTGTAATAGAACTTATGGTTGATAGAAATATTAGTATCGTATAGAGTCGACGAATGAGGTGCGTTCATTAAAAATTTAAAAATTCACAGACGAAAAAATGGCAAAAAAGAAAGTATTCATTTCCCTTCTATATCTTGCATCTATAGTGTTTTTGCCTTGGTGGATCTCTCTCTCATTTAATAAAAGTCTGGAATCTTGGGTTACTAATTGGTGGAATACTAGGCAATCCGAATTTTTTTTGAATGATATTCAAGAAAAGAGTATTCTAAAAAAATTCATAGACTTAGAGGAACTCCTACGTTTGGACGAAATGATAAAGGAATACCCGGAAACACATTTACAAAAGCCTCACATCGAAATCTACAAAGAAACGATCCAATTGATCAAGATGCACAACGAGGATCGCATCCATACAATTTTACACTTCTCGACAAATATAATCTGTTTCGTTATTCTAAGTGGTTATTCTATTCTAGGTAATGAAGAACTCGTTATTCTTAACTCTTGGGTTCAAGAATTCCTATATAACTTAAGCGACACAATAAAAGCTTTTTCTATTCTTTTATTAACTGATTTATGTATAGGATTCCATTCGCCCCACGGGTGGGAATTAATGATTGGCTCTGTCTACAAAGATTTTGGATTTGCTCATAATGAGCAAATTATATCCGGTCTTGTTTCTACTTTTCCAGTCATTTTAGATACAATTTTTAAATATTGGATCTTTCGTTATTTAAATCGTGTATCTCCTTCACTTGTAGTGATTTATCATTCAATGAATGACTGAAAAATGATCGAACGATCCAATTATAATATTTGTTACTTTGTACATAAGCAAAACATTAAAAATTTTACTTATTCTTTTTACCCATCCAAGGGATTCCTCCAATATTCCAGTAAAATTATTTATATTTAAGTAAATAGCAAAATTATAGATAGGGAACTATACTAGCAACCTGCCTAATTTTATTGTAGAAATTTTCGGGATCAATGATTGGACCATGCAAACTAAAAATACCTTTTCTTGGATAAAGAAAGAGATTACTCGATCCATTTCCGTATCGCTCATGATATATATAATAACCCAGGCACCCCTTTCAAATGCATATCCCATTTTTGCACAGCAGGGTTATGAAAATCCACGAGAAGCGACTGGCCGTATTGTATGTGCCAATTGCCATTTAGCTAATAAACCCGTGGATATTGAGGTTCCACAAGCGGTACTTCCTGATACTGTATTTGAAGCAGTTGTTCGAATTCCTTATGATCTGCAACTGAAACAAGTTCTTGCTAATGGTAAAAAAGGAGCTTTGAATGTGGGTGCTGTTCTTATTTTACCCGAGGGGTTTGAATTAGCCCCTCCCGATCGTATTTCGCCCGAGATTAAAGAAAAGATAGGAAATCTGTCTTTTCAGAGCTATCGCCCCACTAAAAAAAATATTCTTGTGATAGGTCCTGTTCCCGGTCAGAAATATAGTGAAATCACCTTTCCTATTCTTTCCCCGGACCCCGCTACTAAGAAAGATGTTCACTTCTTAAAATATCCCATATACGTAGGCGGGAACAGGGGAAGGGGTCAGATTTATCCCGACGGGAGCAAGAGTAACAATAATCTTTATAATGCTACAGCAGCAGGTATAGTAAGCAAAATCATACGAAAAGAAAAGGGGGGGTACGAAATAACCGTAGCGGATGCATCGGATGGACGTCAAGTGGTTGATATTATCCCTCCAGGACCGGAACTTCTTGTTTCAGAGGGCGAATCCATCAAACTTGATCAACCATTAACGAGTAATCCTAATGTGGGTGGATTTGGTCAGGGGGATGCGGAAATAGTACTTCAAGATCCATTACGTGTGCAAGGTCTTTTGCTCTTCTTGGCATCTGTTATTTTGGCACAAATCTTTTTGGTTCTTAAAAAGAAACAGTTTGAGAAGGTTCAATTGTCCGAAATGAATTTCTAGATCTGCGGATTTGTCAACATCAAGCTCTAAAAAGAAACAAATTTTTGTTGGCAATTATGTTATGTAATTGCCAACAAAAATTTTGCTTGTTTATATTCTTTTTCTACCGGATTTCGGGAATTACTTATTACCTACTGGTCATAGTATATTGTGAAGAAGACTATTTGATTTTACTTAACTCTTCTTTATTTCAATTTCATTTCTTTGTTTTTTCAATCCAAATTGAAACGGTATGATATAGAATGAATCAATAGTTTTATATTTGAATAGAATCAAGACAAAAGATAAATAAGCGGAGAATATAAACCAAAGTATAAATGAGAGTAACAAAGGATTTTAGGGGGGATTGTTCGTCCCATAGTTCTTGACACAAGAAATGGAATTTTTCACAACCCTTTCTTGTGTCGAATTAATAATGATTTTTGATCCTGTTCGTAAAAAATTTCTATTTGAAGTTTCAATTTTTTTTATAGTTATAGGTTTATCATAATCTTTTTTAGATTTATCATGTAAATAGTGGTAGTGGACAAAAAAAATAGGTAAATTTATTGAGTAAATAGAACTTCTTCAATTTCAACTATAAAAAAAACGGAAACTTTTATTAGATATTAGATTAAATATTTATTAGATAGTAGATTAAATAGAGTAAAGTTCTATTCTATTAGTATAGTAAAGGGTTTGCATGATATCTGATCGATATAAAAA